ATATATAAATATTTACTTATTATTTAAATAATAAATAAAATTATATATAATATAATTATTATATTTATAAATAAATAATGTAAATTTTAAATTTAATTTTAAATATATTTATTCAATATATATTTAAAATTAAATTTAAAATTTTTTAAATATTTATATATATAAATATTTAATTAATATAATAATAATAATAATATATATATATTAACTAATTATAATTATTAAAATTTAATTTACCATAAATTAAAATATATTTTTTAATATATAAAAATTTCTATAAAATAAAAAATAATGAATTGCCTGACAAAAGGATTACCTTGATAGGGTAAATAATGTATTAATTATACATTCATTATACTTTTTAAAATATTATTTAATAAAATTTATATTTAATAGAATTAAACTATTTCTAAAAGTATCAAAAACTTTTGTGCATCATACACTAAAATATACTTTTATTTAAAAAGATAAGCTAATTAAGCTATTGGGCTCATACCCCACTTATAAAGGTTTTAATCCTTTTCTTTTTAATTTTTAATAATTCATCAAAAATTTTATTTTTTTTTATTCTATTTTTTAGAACTTTAATTACTATCTCTGCTAATTCATGACTTGGGGCATGAATAGGATTAGAAATTAATTTATTATCTTTTATCCCCTTAATAAGAGATAATAATTTAATATCTAATGAAGCTTCATTAAAATATTTTTTAACACAAACATTAGCTTCTTCTATTTTATTATTTTCTTCTATTTTATTCATTTATAAAAATAATTTTATAAATCAAATTAATTTTAATAATTATACTAATACTATAATTTTATCTGCATTATTAATAAAAAGAGGAGCAGCTCCTTTTCATTTTTGATTTCCAAATGTAATAGAAGGATTAAGATGAATAAATTCTTTAATTTTAATAACTTGACAAAAAATTGCTCCATTAATATTAATTTCTTATTTAATAATTAAATTTATATTAATATGAGCAATTATTTTATCAGTAATTATTGGATCATTAGGAGGATTAAATCAAACATCATTACGAAAATTAATAACTTTTTCTTCTATTAATCATTTAGGTTGAATTCTTATAAGAATATATTCAAATGAAATATTATGAATTAATTATTTTTTATTTTATAGATTTTTATCTTTTAATTTAATTTATTTATTTAATATATTTAAATTATTCCATATTAATCAATTATTTTCATTATTTTTTTTTAATAAAATTATTAAATTTTCATTATTCTTAAATTTTTTATCATTAGGAGGTTTACCACCATTTTTAGGATTTATTCCAAAATGATTAACTATTCAATATTTAACTTTTAATAATCAATTATTTATAATAACAATTTTAATTTTAATAACTTTAATTACATTATTTTTTTATTTACGATTATGTTATACAGCTTTTATACTAAGTTATTATGAAAATAACTGAATTTTTAAAATTTACTGAAATAATTTTTTAATAAATATTTATCTATTAACTTCTTTTATTTCTATTTTTGGTCTTTTTATTATTTCATTTTATTATTATTTATTATAATAAGACTTTAAGTTAAATAAACTAATAACCTTCAAAGTTATCAATATAAGAATAATCTTTTAAGCCTTAATAATAAATTATACCTTTAGAATTGCAATCTAATATCATAAATTTGACTATAAAGCTTGATTAAAAAGAAATTTATCTTATAAATAGATTTACAATCTATCGCCTATTATCAGCCATTTAATCGCGACAATGATTATTTTCAACTAACCATAAAGATATTGGAACTTTATATTTTATTTTCGGTACATGAGCTGGAATAGTAGGAACTTCTTTAAGAATTTTAATTCGAGCTGAATTAGGTCATCCTGGAGCATTTATTGGAAATGATCAAATTTATAATGTAATTGTTACAGCACATGCTTTTGTAATAATTTTTTTTATAGTAATACCTATTATAATTGGAGGATTTGGAAATTGATTAGTACCTTTAATATTAGGTGCCCCTGATATAGCATTTCCTCGAATAAATAATATAAGTTTTTGACTATTACCACCTTCTTTAACTTTATTATTAGTAAGTAGTATGGTAGAAAATGGAGCAGGTACAGGATGAACAGTTTATCCTCCTTTATCAGCCAATATTGCACATAGAGGAGCTTCTGTAGATTTAGCAATTTTCTCTTTACATCTTGCTGGAATATCTTCAATTTTAGGAGCTGTAAATTTTATTACTACTGTTATTAATATACGATCAACTGGAATTTCTTATGATCGAATACCTTTATTTGTTTGATCTGTAGTAATTACTGCATTATTATTACTTTTATCTTTACCTGTTTTAGCAGGAGCTATTACAATACTTTTAACCGATCGAAATTTAAATACTTCATTTTTTGATCCAGCAGGAGGAGGAGACCCAATTCTTTATCAACATTTATTTTGATTTTTTGGACACCCAGAAGTTTATATTCTAATTCTTCCTGGATTCGGAATAATTTCTCATATTATTAGTCAAGAATCAGGAAAAAAAGAAACATTTGGATCATTAGGAATAATTTATGCAATATTAGCAATTGGATTATTAGGATTTATTGTATGAGCTCATCATATATTTACAGTAGGAATAGATGTAGATACACGAGCTTATTTTACTTCAGCTACTATAATTATTGCTATTCCTACTGGAATTAAAATTTTTAGTTGATTAGCCACTTTACATGGAACTCAACTTAATTATTCACCAGCTATTTTATGAGCTTTAGGTTTTGTATTTTTATTTACGGTAGGAGGTTTAACAGGAGTAGTATTAGCAAATTCTTCAATTGATATTATTTTACACGATACATACTATGTAGTTGCTCATTTTCATTATGTATTATCTATAGGAGCAGTATTTGCTATTATAGCTGGATTTATTCATTGATATCCTTTATTTACAGGATTAACTTTAAATAATAAATGATTAAAAAGTCAATTTATTATTATATTTATTGGAGTAAATTTAACTTTTTTCCCCCAACACTTTTTAGGATTAGCAGGAATACCTCGACGATACTCTGATTATCCAGATGCTTATACTACATGAAATGTAATTTCTACTATTGGATCTTCAATTTCATTAATTGGAATTATTTTTTTTATAATTATTATTTGAAAAAGTTTATTAAAACAACGACATGTTATTTATACTAATCAATTAAATTCTTCAATTGAATGATATCAAAATATCCCACCAGCTGAACATAGTTATTCTGAATTACCATTACTTTCTAATTTCTAATATGGCAGATTAGTGCAATGGATTTAAGCTCCATATATAAAGTATTTTACTTTTATTAGAATTAAATGTCAACATGAGCAAATTTAGGTTTACAAGATAGAGCTTCTCCCTTAATAGAACAATTAACTTTTTTTCATGATCATACTTTATTAATTTTAATTATAATTACAGTAATAGTAGGATATATAATAATTATATTATTTTTTAATAATTATAGAAATCGATACTTATTACATGGACAAACAATTGAAGTTATTTGAACTATTTTACCTACAATTATTTTATTATTTATTGCTTTTCCTTCATTACGATTATTATATTTATTAGATGAAATTAAGGAACCTTCTATTACCTTAAAATCTATTGGTCATCAATGATATTGAAGTTATGAATATTCAGATTTCTTAAATATTGAATTTGATTCATATATAATCCCTACTAATGAATTAACTTCAAGAAATTTTCGATTATTAGATGTAGATAATCGTATTGTATTACCTATAAATTCTCAAATTCGAATTTTAGTAACTGCTACTGATGTAATTCATTCATGAACTATTCCTGCTTTAGGAGTAAAAATTGATGGAACTCCAGGTCGATTAAATCAAACTAATTTTTTTATAAATCGACCTGGTTTATTTTTTGGCCAATGTTCAGAAATTTGTGGAGCAAATCATAGTTTTATACCTATTGTAATTGAAAGAGTACCTATAAATTATTTTATTAAATGAATTTCTAATATAAATTAACATTAAATGACTGAAAGCAAGTACTGGTCTCTTAAACCATGTCATAGTAATCTAGCAATTACTTTTAATGAAACTTAAAAAATTAGTTAAATAAATAACATTAGTATGTCAAACTAAAATTATTATAAATTATAATATTTTTTAATTCCTCAAATAGCTCCTATTAGTTGATTAATATTATTTATTATATTTGCAATAATTTTTTTTTTATTTAATATAATAAATTATTTTATTTATTTACCTTCAACTCCAAAATCAAAAAAATTACATAAAATTAATGTAAAATCTTTAAATTGAAAATGATAAATAATTTATTTTCTATTTTTGACCCTTCTTCTAGAATTTTTAATTTATCATTAAATTGATTAAGTACTTTTATCGGTTTATTAATAATTCCTAAAATATTTTGATTTTTACCTTCACGATATCATATTATTTGAAATAATATTCTTTTAACATTACATAAAGAATTTAAAACTTTATTAGGGATTTCTTCTCACAAAGGAATAACTTTAATATTTATTTCTTTATTTACTCTAATTTTATTTAATAATTTTTTAGGATTATTTTCCTATATTTTTACAAGAACAAGTCATTTAGTTTTAACTCTAACATTAGCTCTTCCATTATGATTAACATTTATAATTTATGGATGAATTAATCATACACAACATATATTTACACATTTAGTACCTCAAGGTACTCCTTCTATTTTAATACCATTTATAGTATGTATTGAAACTATTAGAAATATTATTCGTCCAGGTACACTAGCTGTTCGATTAACAGCTAATATAATTGCTGGGCACTTATTATTAACTTTATTAGGAAATACTGGCCCCAGTATATCTTATATTTTAATTTCAATTTTATTAATTACACAAATTTTATTATTAATATTAGAATCAGCAGTTGCTATTATTCAATCTTATGTATTTGCTGTATTAAGAACATTATATTCTAGTGAAGTAATTTAATGTCAACACATTCAAATCACCCTTTTCACTTAGTAGATTATAGCCCATGACCTTTAACTGGAGCAATTGGAACAATAACTTTAGTTTCTGGATTAGTAAAATGATTTCATCAATATGATATATCTTTAATTATTTTAGGATTAACTATCACAACTTTAACTGTTTATCAATGATGACGAGATGTATCTCGTGAAGGAACTTTTCAAGGTTTACATACTTACCCAGTAACAACAGGATTACGATGAGGAATAATTTTATTTATTTTATCAGAAGTTTTATTTTTTTCTTCATTTTTCTGAGCTTTTTTTCATAGAAGATTATCACCAGCTATTGAATTAGGATCTATATGACCTCCTTTAGGAATTATTCCTTTTAATCCTTTCCAAATTCCATTATTAAATACAACTATTCTTTTAACCTCAGGCATTACTATTACTTGAGCTCATCATAGTTTGATAAGAGGAAATCATTCTCAAACAACTCAAGGATTATTTTTTACTATTTTATTAGGAGTTTATTTTACTATTCTTCAGGCATATGAATATATTGAAGCTCCTTTTACAATTGCTGATGCTGTTTATGGATCTACTTTTTTTATAGCAACAGGCTTTCATGGACTTCATGTAATTATTGGAACTACTTTTTTATTTATTTGTTTATTACGACATCTAAATAATCATTTTTCAAAAACTCATCATTTTGGTTTTGAAGCAGCTGCTTGATATTGACATTTTGTAGATATTGTTTGATTATTCTTATATATTTCAATTTATTGATGAGGAGGATAATTAATTATTTATATAGTATATAAGTATATATGACTTCCAATCATAAGGTCTATAAATTATAGTATAAATAATTTTTTCTATTATTTTAATATCTTGTATTATTTTATCTCTATCTATTATTGTAATAATAATAGCTACTATTTTATCAAAAAAAAGTTATAATGATCGTGAAAAAAGTTCTCCTTTTGAATGTGGATTTGATCCGATATCTTCTTCTCGATTACCTTTTTCTTTAAAATTTTTTTTAATTACAATTATTTTCTTAATTTTTGATGTAGAAATTGCTTTAATTTTACCTATAATTTTAATTTTAAATTATTCAAACCTAATAATTTGAAGATTAACATCTATCTTTTTTATTTTAATTTTATTATTAGGATTATACCATGAATGAAATCAAGGAATATTAAATTGAATTAATTAGGGTTATAGTTAATTTTATAACATTTGATTTGCATTCAAAAATAATTGATTTAATCAATTTACCTTGAATATGAAGCGATTTATTGCAATTAGTTTCGACCTAATCTTAGGTAATCTACCCTTATTCTTTAATTGAAACCAAAATAGAGGTATATCACTGTTAATGATAAAAATGAATTTATTATTCCAATTAAAGAAATATGATGTTCAAATAAAAGCTGCTAACTTTTTATTTTAATGGTTAAATTCCATTTATATTTCTATTTATATAGTTTAATAAAAACCTTACATTTTCATTGTAAAAATAAAATATATAATTTTTATAAATTACTAAATAAAATTATTAAATAATATTTAAAGATTAAAATAATCTCCCTAACATCTTCAATGTTATACTCTAATTATAAGCTATTTAAATATATTAAAATAAATATTATTACTAAAATAAGAATTCATATAATAAATAATATAAAATAAATTTTTAAATTATTATTTTGTACTAAATAATTTAATTGAGAATATTTTACTAATTGAAAATATAAATTTTGACTTCCTATAAATTCAGATCATCCCTGATCAAAATTTTTTAATACATTTATTCCTAATATTAAAGAATAATTAATTATCCCATATGTAGAAATATAAGGTATAAATCATATTGAACCAACAAAAAAACTAAAATAATAATTATTTAAAGATTTATTAATAAAATATAAAGAAATTTTTGAAATTAAATATCCGATTAATCCCCCTAAAATACAAACTAATAATGTTATAAATTTTAAATAATAAGGTAAACAAATTATATAAGGAGTTAAAAAAATTACTCATCTTAAAATACTCCCTCCAATAATTCTTATAATTATTAAACCTAATATTCCTCGTAATATAATTCAACTCTCATCATTTAAAATATTTAAAGCTCTACAATTTATATCTCCTGTTATTGAATAATATACTAATCGAAAAGAATAACAAACTGTTAAACCAGTAGAAAAAAAAAATAAAAAATAAATAAATATATTTAAATTTCTTAAAGAAGCAATTTCTAAAATTAAATCCTTAGAATAAAATCCTGCTAAAAATGGTATTCCACATAAAGCCAAATTAGCAACATTAAAACATGAAGAAGTTAAAGGTATATATAATCTTAAATTTCCTATTAATCGTAAATCTTGTGAATTATCTATATTATGAATAATAGATCCAGCACATATAAATAATAATGCTTTAAATAAAGCATGAGTTAATAAATGAAAAAAAGCTAATTTATAAAATCCTATAGATAAAATTATTATTATTAAACCTAACTGACTTAAAGTTGATAAAGCAATAATTTTTTTTAAATCAAATTCAAAATTAGCCCCTAACCCAGATATAAACATTGTTAATCCTGATAATAATAATAATAATTGACCTATAAATGAATCAACTAATAAAATATTAAAACGAATTAATAAATAAATTCCTGCAGTTACTAATGTTGAAGAATGAACTAAAGCAGAAACAGGAGTAGGAGCAGCTATTGCTGCAGGTAATCAAGAAGAAAAAGGAATTTGAGCTCTCTTAGTTATAGCAGCTAATATTACTAAAACTCCTACTAATTTTATTTCTATATCATTATATATAAATTCTAAATAATAAATATAATTTCAACTTCCATAATTCAATATTCAAGCAATAGCTATTAATAAAGCAACATCTCCAATACGATTAGATAAAGCAGTTAATATACCCGCATTATAAGACTTTACATTATTAAAATAAATAACTAAACAATAAGAAACTAATCCTAACCCATCTCAACCTAATAAAATTCTAACTAAATTAGGAGAAATAATTAATAATATTATTGATATAACAAACAATAATACTAATATAATAAAACGATTAATATTTAAATCTCCACTTATATACTCTTTTCTATAATAAATCACTAATGATGAAATTAATAAAACAAAAGATATAAATATTAATCTCATTCAATCAAATAAAAAAGTTATAACAAAACTTATTGAATTTAAAGAAACAACTTCTCATTCAATAAAAATAACTATTTCATTTAAAATATAATATAAAGATAAAATAAACAATCTTATTCTTCTTAATAATAAAAAAAAAAAACTAATAATACAAATAGATAAATATTTCACGATCTAAAATGAATAACTCATATCATTGACACCACAAATCAATATTTTAACTTAAACTATTTAAATACAATCATAATAAACTTATTTCAGATTTTAAAATTAATAAATTTAAAGGAAATCAATGTAAAAATAATAATAAATATTCACGAATTAACCCTATACTAAAAGAATAAACCCCAGAATATAATTTTCCATGTTGACTATATGCATATAAATATAAAGTATAAGCAGCTCTAAAAAAAGATAATAAACTTAAACTAATTATTCTTAATCAAGATCAACTAATAATTCTATTTAATAAAGTAATTTCTCCTAATAAATTTAATGTAGGAGGAGCAGCTATATTAGCTGAACATAATAAAAATCATCATAATGCTATTGAAGGTATAAAATTTAATAAACCTTTATTAATTAATAATCTTCGACTCCCTAATCGTTCATATGTAATATTAGCTAAACAAAATAACCCTGAAGAACATAATCCATGAGCAATTATTAAAGTATAAGATCCACAAATTCCTCAATATGTTATAGTCAATAATCCTCTTAATACAATCCCTATATGAGCAACAGATGAATAAGCAATTAATGATTTTAAATCTGTTTGACGTAAACAAATTAAACTTACTAAAACTCCCCCAATTAATCTAATTCTCATAAATCAATAATTTAATTTTATACCAATTATCTGTAAAAAATTAAATACTCGTAATAACCCATATCCTCCTAATTTTAATATAATCCCCGCTAAAATTATTGAACCTGAAATAGGAGCTTCAACATGAGCTTTTGGTAGTCATAAATGAACTAAAAATATAGGTATTTTTACTAAAAAAGATAAAATTAATGAAAAATATAAAATTAAATAATCAAAACTAAAATTATTTATTATTACAAAAATTATTGTATCTAATTTATTATATAAATAAAAAATTGCTACTAATATAGGTAAAGAAACTAATAATGTATAAAATAATAAATATATTCCTGCTTGTAAACGCTCTGGTTGATACCCTCATCCTAAAATTAAAAAAAAAGTAGGAATTAAACTAGCTTCAAAAAATAAATAAAATATAAATAAATTTATACTACTAAAAGTTAAAACTAAAATTGATAATAATAATAAAATATTTAATAAAAATAAATTTTTATAATTATTATATTTATTTACTGAATCTCTTGCTATTAATATTAAAGAACAAATTCAAAAACTTAATAATACTAATCCATAAGATAATATATCTATACCAAAAAAATAAGAAATATTTTCTCAATAATTACTATAAAAATTACTAATAATTAAAATAAATATTATAATAAATAATATATTTTGAACCATTCAAAATATATTTTTTATAAAACAAAAAGGAATTAAAAAAACTAATATAAAAAAAATCATTAACATTGTAATACTCTAAAAGATTGAAAATAATCATTTCCATATATACGAATTATAGAAACTAAAATTGATAGTCCCAATACTCCCTCACATACACTAAAAGTTAAAAAAATTATTCTAAAATAATTTTCATAATTTATTATATTTAAATAAATAAATAATATATAAAATAATGATAAAACAATAAATTCTAAACTTAATAATATAGATAATAAATGTTTACGATTAGAAATAAAAACGTACACTCCAGTAATTATTAAAAAAAAAGGTAATCCTCAATTAATTATATTTATCATTAGTTTTAATAGTTTAATAAAAACATTGGTCTTGTAAATCAAAAATAAGAAATAATTCTTTTAAAACATCAAGAAAAAAGAAATTCTTTATCATTAATCTCCAAAATTAATATTTTAACTTAAACTATTTCTTGAAATTATACAACTTATATTATATAGATTAACCTTAATTTTTAGTTTCATTTTTATACAAATAAATCATCCATTAAGTATAGGACTATTATTACTTATTCAAACAATTTTAGTATCTTGTATTACTGGATTAATAACAAAAAGATTTTGATTTTCATATATTCTATTTTTAATTATAGTAGGAGGAATATTAGTATTATTTATTTATGTTACTTCATTAGCCTCTAATGAAATATTTTCTCTATCAATAAAAACAATTATTTTATCTTTTATATTTCTATTATTAATATTTATTATTATTTTATTTATAGATAAAATAATAATAATATTTAATTCTATAAATAATGAAATAAATTCAATTTCAATAATTAATTCATATATTAAAGAAAATTCTTTAAATTTAAATAAATTATATAATTACCCTACAAATATGATCACAATTTTAATAATCAATTATTTATTAATTACATTAATTGCAACTGTAAAAATTACTAAATTATTTTTTGGCCCTTTACGATATATAAACTAATGAACAAACCTATACGTTTAAATCACCCTATTTTAAAAATTATAAATAATGCATTAATTGACTTACCTTCTCCTATTAATATTTCCACTTGATGAAATTTTGGATCATTATTAGGATTATGTTTAATCATTCAAATTTTAACTGGATTATTTTTAGCTATACATTATACAGCTGACATTAATATAGCTTTTAATAGAATTGATCATATTTGTCGAAATGTAAATTATGGTTGATTATTACGAACTCTTCATGCAAATGGTGCATCATTTTTTTTTATTTGCTTATATTTACATGTAGGACGAGGAATTTATTATGGATCTTATTTATTCACTCATACATGATTATCTGGAACAATTATTTTATTTTTAGTAATAGCAACAGCTTTTATAGGTTATGTACTACCATGAGGACAAATATCTTTTTGAGGAGCTACAGTAATTACTAATCTATTATCTGCTATTCCTTACTTAGGAATAGATTTAGTACAATGAATTTGAGGTGGATTTGCTGTTGACAATGCAACATTAACTCGATTTTTTACATTTCATTTTATTTTACCATTTATTGTACTAGCTATAGTAATAATTCATTTATTATTTCTTCATCAAACAGGTTCAAATAACCCAATAGGATTAAATTCCAATCTTGACAAAATTCCATTTCATCCTTATTTTTCATATAAAGATATTACAGGATTCATTATTTTATTAATTCTATTAACTTCATTAACTCTTTTAAATCCTTATTTATTAGGAGACCCTGATAATTTTATTCCTGCTAATCCTTTAGTTACCCCTATCCACATTCAACCAGAATGATATTTTTTATTTGCTTATGCAATTTTACGATCTATCCCCAATAAATTAGGAGGAGTAATTGCACTAATTATATCAATTGCAATTTTAATAATTATACCCTTTTATCATTTAAGTAAATTTCGTGGAATTACATTTTATCCATTAAATCAATTTTTATTTTGAATTCTAGTAACTTTAATTATTTTACTAACATGAATTGGAGCTCGCCCTGTAGAAACTCCATATATTATTATTGGACAAATTTTAACTATTTTATATTTTTTATATTACTTAATTAATCCATTAATTACTAAATGATGAGATAATTTATTAAATTAGTTAATGAGCTTGAATAAGCTTATGTTTTGAAAACATATGATAGAAATTTAATTTTCTATTAACTTTAATTACTAAAATAAATTATTTAAATAAAATTTATAAAATAAATTTTTAAACCAATAAAAAATAATAAATAATTTAAAGAAAAAGGTAAAAATCTCTTTCAAGCTAAATATATTAATTTATCATAACGAAATCGAGGTAAAGTTCCTCGAACTCAAATAAATATAAAAGAAATAAATATTAATTTTAAATAAAATAAAAAATCAAAAATATCCCCACCCAAAAAAATTAATGAAAATAATATACTTATAAATAAAATTCTAGCATATTCAGATAAAAAAATTAATGCAAATCCACCTCTTCTATATTCTACATTAAACCCTGATACTAACTCTGATTCTCCTTCAGCAAAATCAAAAGGAGTCCGATTAGTTTCTGCTAAAGAAATAATTAATCATACAAATGCTAAAGGATATAATAAAAAAATAAATCACAAATATTCTTGGTAATAATAAAAATTTAATATATTATAATTATTAATTAAAAATACAAAAGATAATAAAATTAAAGCTAAACTAACTTCATAAGAAATAGTTTGAGCTACTGATCGTAAACCTCCTAATAAAGCATAATTAGAATTAGAAGATCAACCAGCAATTATTACAGTATAAACTCCTAATCTTGTACAACACAAAAAAAATAATAAACCTAAATTAAAAGAAAATAATTTAATAAAAAAAGGTATACATATTCATAATAATAAAGATAAAAATAATGAAAAAATAGGAGAAAAATAATAAGAAATATAATTAGATAATAAAGGATAAGTTTGTTCTTTAGTAAATAATTTAATTGCATCACAAAAAGGTTGAGGAATACCTATCAAACCAACTTTATTAGGACCTTTCCGAATTTGAATATATCCTAATACTTTACGTTCCAATAAAGTTAAAAAAGCTACTCTTACTAATACACAAATAATTAATATTAAACTTATGATTAAAAATAAAATAATTTCTATATAAAACAAGTACTATTTGTAATATAAATTACATCAATAAATTCTAAATTTATTACATTAATCTGCCAAAATAGTTAATTATTTAATAAAATTCTAATTATTAAAATATAATTATTTATATATTTAATCCTTTCGTACTAAAATATATTAATTTATTAAAGATAGAAACCAACCTGGCTTACGCCGGTCTGAACTCAGATCATGTAAGATTTTAAAAGTCGAACAGACTTAAAATTTAAACGGCTACATCTAAAATTATATCTTAATCCAACATCGAGGTCGCAATCTTTTTTATCGATATGAACTCTCCAAAAAAATTACGCTGTTATCCCTAAAGTAACTTAAATTTTTAATCATTAAAAATGGATCAATTATTCATAAATCAATGATTTTTTACAATAAAAGTTTATTAAATTTTAATATCACCCCAATAAAATATATTTAAATTATAAAAATAAAATTTATCTATAAAATTTAAATAAATAAATATATAAAGATTTATAGGGTCTTCTCGTCTTTTAAATAAATTTTAACTTTTTGACTAAAAAATAAAATTCTATTTTAAATTTAATTGAAACAGTTAATATTTCGTCCAACCATTCATTCCAGCCTTCAATTAAAAGACTAATGATTATGCTACCTTTGCACAGTTAAAATACTGCGGCCATTTAAATACTCAGTGGGCAGGTTAGACTTTTAATTTAATTCTAAAAGACATGTTTTTGTTAAACAGGCGAATATTATTTTTGCCGAGTTCTTTAATTAAACTTTTCAAATAAAAAATAAATTACATTATTTTATATACTAATTTTATCATTATTAATTTATTTTTTATATTAAAATAAATATTTTAATAAATACTTAAAATATAATAAATAATTTATTATAAAAATTAATTTATAACAATTTTTTTAATAATTAATAATTCTAAACATATAACATTTTAATTATTATTTATTATTTATAAAAATTTATTTTATAGCTTATCCCATAAAATATTAATTTTTAAAATTTATTTAATTTTAATAATTAATTAAATAAATTTTAAAAATCTAAATTAAATTTATTTCTTAAAAAACTAGATACCTTTAAAAACGAATAACATTTCATTTCTAATAAATTATTTAAAATAATTATATTACATTAACTTTTATAATTTATTAACTCTTTTAAAATCGAGAAAAATAAATATTTATTTTTTATTTAATAAACTCTGATACACAAGATACATTAAATAAAAATTTCTTCTTAAATAAAAATTTTTCATAATATTTCAATTTTCTTTCACAATACTAATATACTATTATTAAAATTATTTATTCTATATACTATACTAAAACCATAAATATTATAATTATTTTTAATATTTTATAAAAAAAAATAAATAATAATTAATAAATAATTATTAATCAATTTATATTGATTTGCACAAAAATCTTTTCAATGTAAATGAAATACTTTACTAAATAAGCTTTAAATTGATTCTAGATACACTTTCCAGTACATCTACTATGTTACGACTTATCTTACTTTAATAATAAGAGCGACGGGCGATATGTACATATTTTAGAGCTAAAATCAAAATATTTATCTTTATAAATTTACTATCAAATCCAATTTCATTAAATTTTTCATATTTAAATTCACATAAATAAATTTTATTGTAACCCATTTTTACTTAAACATAAACTACACCTTGATTTGATATTAATTTTTATATAAATTATAGAAAATTATTATTCTTATAAAATATTCTAATAACAACGGTATATAAATTGAATTACAAATTTAAGTAAGGTACATCGTGGATTATCGATTATAAAACAGGTTCCTCTGAATAGACTAAAATACCGCCAAATTTTTTAAGTTTCAAGAACATATCTATTACTACTCAAATTATACAAAAATACATTTCAAATAATAGGGTATCTAATCCTAGTTTTTAATTAAAATTTCCTAGCCTCAATAATTTTTTAATATAAAATTATTAATAAATTAAAATTTCACTTAATAATTTATTTTTTATTTTATAAATAAATTTATTTAACTTTAATTAATAAAATTTATTTATATTATTTGTATAACCGCAACTGCTGGCACAAATTAAGTTAATATTAACTAATATTTCTATTTCTAAATTTCTTTAATTAATAATATTAATTATTGCAAATAAATTATATATTTATTATTTTTTAAATAATAAATTTATCATACAAAAATTTACATATAATATAAATTAATAATAAATTTTTTAAGCTAAAATAAAACTTTATATTTTAAATTTTATTAAAATTAAATTATTTAAATAATATACATATATATTTAAAATTTATAAAATTAGTAATAAAAATAAATAAAATATTTAATAAATAAAATAATTTATATTAAGTAATAATTCTTATAAAAAATTATTAAATAATTTTAATATATATATATATAAAAAAAAATAATAATTTATTATAATAAATTATTTAGATGAATAATTTTTATTATTATATAAATAATTTATTATATTTATTTATAAATATAATTAATTATTTATATATTTATTCTTTTATTATCAATTTTTTAATATTTAATTATTTTAATATTTTTTAATTTTAA